GCTAACGTAGCTTAATCTAAAGCATAACACTGAAGATGTTAAGATGGACCCTAGAAAGTCCCGTGAGCACAAAGGCTTGGTCCTGACTTTACTATCAGCTCTAGCTATATTTACACATGCAAGTATCCGCACCCCTGTGAGAATGCCCACCCCCGCTCTCCCCGCCCGAGAGCAAGGAGCTGGTATCAGGCACACTTTTTGTAGCCCACGACACCTAGCTTTGCCACACCCCCAAGGGAACTCAGCAGTGATAAACATTAGGCCATGAGCGAAAGCTTGACTTAGTTAAGGCTAAGAGGGCCGGTAAAACTCGTGCCAGCAACCGCGGTTATACGAGAGGCCCAAGTTGATAGGAATCGGCGTAAAGGGTGGTTAAGGGTTATTACAAAATAAAGCCAAAGATTCTCAATGCTGTTATACGCTCTCGAGGACTCGAAGCCCCACCACGAAAGTGGCTTTACCCCACCCCGAACCCACGAAAGCCAGGGTACAAACTGGGATTAGATACCCCACTATGCCTGGCTGTAAACATTGATAAGATATTACACGCATTATCCGCCTGGGAACTACGAGCGCTAGCTTAAAACCCCAAGGACTTGGCGGTGCTTTAGACCCCCCTAGAGGAGCCTGTTTCTAGAACCGATAATCCCCGTTCAACCTCACCCTTCCCTGTAAATTCTGCCTATATACCGCCGTCGCCAGCCTACCCTGTGAAGGATCTAAAGTGGGCCAAACTGGTATTACCCCCAATGTCAGGTCGAGGTGTAGCATATGGAAGGGGAAGCAATGGGCTACATTCGCTGACCCAGTGAATCACGAAAGACATACTGAAAGGCATGTCTGAAGGTGGATTTAGCAGTAAGGGAGGAGCAGAGCGCCTCCCTGAAGCCGGCTCTGAAGCGTGCACACATCGCCCGTCACTCTCCCCGAATTAGTCCCCGCCGGTAACTAACAACACGGACGCCACCGAGGGGAGGCAAGTCGTAACATGGTAAGTGTACCGGAAGGTGCACTTGGGTTTAAATCAGGGTATGGCTTAGCTAGAAAAGCGTCTCCCTTACACTGAGAAGCCATCCGTGCAAATCGGATTATCCTGACGCCTTACAGCTAGCCCACCAAAATAAAAGCAACCTACCACTTAAATAACCCCAAATGTTCTACACACCTAGTAAACAAATCATTTTACCCCCTTAGTATGGGCGACAGAAAAGGACCAAGGAGCAATAGAGAAAGTACCGCAAGGGAAAGCTGAAAGAGAAATGAAATAAATCAGCCTAAGCCTAACAAAGCAGAGACTAGAACTCGTACCTTTTGCATCATGATTTAGCTAGTACAAATCAAGCAAAGAGAACTTTAGTTTGAAACCCCGAAACCAAGTGAGCTACTCCAAGACAGCCTGACAATAGGGCGAACCCGTCTCTGTGGCAAAAGAGTGGGATGAGCTTCGAGTAGCGGTGACAGACCTACCGAACTTGGTTATAGCTGGTTGCCCGGGAAATGAATAGCAGTTCAGCCCTATGGCTTCTCCTCTCAAATATGATTACTATAACTGACAGCCAAAGAATCACCATAGGAGTTAATCAAAGGGGGTACAGCCCCTTTGATACAGGACACAACCTTTCCAGGAGGGTAAAGATCATAATTAATTTAAGGTCCTATGTTCAGGTGGGCTTAAGAGCAGCCATCCCAATAGAAAGCGTTAAACCTCGGACATTCTCTTACCAATTATCCGGATAACTTCATCCAAACCCCCTAACCTTACCGGGCCGCTCCATACTTCTATGGAAGTGACCATGCTAATATGAGTAATAAGAGGGCTAATGACCCTCTCCTCGCACAAGTGTAAATCGGAACGAACCCACACCGAGTTTTAACGGCCCCAAACAAAGAGGGAATTGAACTAAAAACAGACAACAGGAAGTACATTCAACCATCAACCGTTAACCCCACACTGGTGTGCTCCCGAGGAACGACTAAAAGAAAGAGAAGGAACTCGGCAAATACAATTAAAGCCTCGCCTGTTTACCAAAAACATCGCCTCTTGCAAAATCGAAGAATAAGAGGTCCCGCCTGCCCTGTGACTTTACGTTTAACGGCCGCGGTACTCTGACCGTGCGAAGGTAGCGCAATCACTTGTCTTTTAAATGGAGACCTGTATGAATGGCATAACGAGGGCTTAACTGTCTCCTCTTTCCAGTCAATGAAATTGATCTCCCCGTGCAGAAGCGGGGATACGAACATAAGACGAGAAGACCCTATGGAGCTTTAGACACCAAGGCAGGTCATGTTAAGAACCACTATGTTAAAAGACAAAACAAGGTGAACACTGCCCGCATGTCTTTGGTTGGGGCGACCGCGGGGAAACAAATAACCCCCATGTGGACCGGGAGAACTTCTCCTAAAAGCAAGAACCGCAGTTCTAACTAACAGAACTTCTGACTTTTGAGATCCGGCTAACGCCGATTAACGGACCGAGTTACCCTAGGGATAACAGCGCAATCCCCTTTGAGAGCCCATATCGATGAGGGGGTTTACGACCTCGATGTTGGATCAGGACATCCTGGTGGTGCAGCCGCTATTAAGGGTTCGTTTGTTCAACGATTAAAGTCCTACGTGATCTGAGTTCAGACCGGAGTAATCCAGGTCAGTTTCTATCTATGGAGCGATCTTTTCTAGTACGAAAGGACCGAAAAGAGGGGGCCAATGCTTGCGGGTAAGCCTCTCCCCTACTTACTGAAAACAACTAAAATGAATAATAGGGCGCATGATCTAACCTGAGATAAAGGCATGTTAGGGTGGCAGAGTCCGGCTAATGCAAAAGACCTAAGCTCTTTCTACAGAGGTTCAAGTCCTCTCCTTAACTATGATCTCGGCGCTGATTACCCACATCATCAACCCCCTAGCCTTCATCGTCCCCGTTCTTCTTGCAGTCGCATTTCTCACTCTCCTTGAACGTAAAGTGCTCGGGTATATGCAGCTACGTAAAGGCCCTAACGTTGTAGGCCCCTACGGCCTCCTCCAACCCATCGCGGACGGCGTTAAACTATTTATTAAAGAACCCGTCCGACCTTCCACTTCTTCCCCCGTCTTGTTTTTACTAGCCCCAATATTAGCGCTCACCCTCGCCCTTACCCTGTGGGCCCCCATACCTATGCCCTACCCAGTTACCGACCTGAATCTGGGGATTCTCTTTATCCTCGCCCTCTCAAGCCTGGCGGTCTACTCCATCCTAGGCTCGGGCTGAGCCTCGAATTCTAAATATGCTCTAATTGGGGCCCTCCGCGCGGTTGCACAGACCATTTCCTATGAGGTCAGCCTAGGACTTATTCTGCTTTGCATTATCATTTTTACGGGCGGCTTTACCCTACAAATGTTTAACGTGGCCCAAGAAAGCGTATGATTAATTGTACCCGCTTGACCCCTCGCCGCAATATGATACATCTCGACTCTAGCCGAAACAAATCGTGCCCCCTTTGACCTCACCGAAGGAGAGTCAGAGCTTGTTTCGGGGTTCAACGTAGAATATGCCGGAGGTCCCTTCGCCCTATTTTTCCTTGCCGAATACGCCAATATTCTCCTCATGAATACCCTCTCCACCACACTCTTCCTAGGAGCCTCCCACATCCCCACACTCCCCGAACTGACTGCCGCCAACCTCATAACCAAAGCAGCACTTCTCTCAATCGTCTTCCTGTGGGTCCGCGCTTCGTACCCCCGCTTCCGATATGACCAACTCATGCATCTAATCTGGAAAAACTTCCTTCCCCTAACATTAGCCCTGGTCATTTGACACCTGGCACTGCCAGTCGCCTTTGCAGGCCTCCCCCCTCACCTCTAGCCCAGGAGGCGTGCCCGAAGTCTAAGGACCACTTTGATAGAGTGGATGATGGGGGTTAAAGTCCTCCCGCCTCTTTTTAGAAAGAAGGGATTCGAACCCTACCTAAAGAGATCAAAACTCTTGGTGCTTCCACTACACCACTTCCTAGTAAAGTAAGCTAAATCTAAGCTCTTGGGCCCATACCCCAAAAATGTGGGTTAGAATCCCTCCTTTGCCATGTGGCTCCTGCACTAACTACCCTCCTATTGTTTGCACTTGGCCTCGGCACAACTGTTACATTTGCCAGTTCCCACTGACTCATGGCTTGAATGGGGCTTGAAATTAATACCCTCGCTATTCTGCCACTTATGGCGCGACATCACCACCCCCGGGCAGTCGAGGCTACCACCAAGTATTTTCTTATCCAAGTAACAGGGGCAGCCCTGCTACTCTTTGCCACCTGCTCAAATGCCTGACTGACCGGTGAATGGGAAATCAAACAAACCACTCACGTGTACCCCGCAACAGTGGCTATAATTGCACTTACCCTTAAACTGGGCCTTGCACCCATGCACATCTGACTACCCGAAGTTCTTCAAGGCCTTGACCTCTCCATTGGACTTCTCCTCTCCACCTGACAAAAGCTAGCACCACTAATTCTCCTAGTCCAAATTACCCCTCAAGACTCCAAGCTTCTCATCATTCTTGGCGTTGCCTCCACCCTCCTGGCAGGGTGAGCAGGGCTGAACCAGACCCAGATCCGCAAAATTCTCGCCTACTCCTCCATTGCTCACCTGGGCTGAATGGTCGTGGTTATTCAGTATTCATTCACCCTCACCCTACTCACCCTTCTCATTTATACCGTCATGACTGTCTCAGCCTTCCTCGTGTTTAACATAAACAAATCAACCACCATTAATGCCCTCAGCATCTCCTGGACAAAATCCCCTGCAATCACAGCCCTCACCCCCCTCATCCTACTCTCTTTAGGGGGCCTCCCGCCCCTTACGGGCTTCATGACCAAATGACTGATCCTCCAGGAGCTAACGAAGCAAGGGCTCTCCCCCCTCGCAACTCTCGCGGCACTCTCTGCCCTCCTAAGCCTCTACTTTTATCTTCGACTTTCGTATGCCATGACACTAACAATGTCCCCCAACAACATTGCGGGCACCTCCCCATGACGCCTAGCTTCCTCCAAACGTACCCTCCCAACCGCCACATTCACAGCGGCCACTCTGCTGCTTCTCCCCCTCACACCAGCTATCACCGCCTTGCTAGCACAATAAGGGACTTATGTTAATGCTAGACAAAGAGCCTTCAAAGCTCTAAGTGGGGGTTAAAATCCCTCAGCCCCTGTAAGAGTAGCGGGACACTATCCCACATCTCCTGCGTGCAAAGCAGGCACTTTAATTAAGCTATACCCTTTCTAGATGGGAAGGCCTCGATCCTACAAACTCTTAGTTAACAGCTAAGCGCTCAAACCAGCGAGCATCCATCTACCTTTCCCCGCCTCACGGCGAAAAGGCGGGGAAAGCCCCGGCAGGCGTCTATCCTGCTTCTTTAGATTTGCAATCTAATATGTAAAACACCTCGGAGCTGATAAGAAGGGGAATCGAACCCCTGTATGTGGGGCTACAATCCACCGCTTAAAACTCAGCCATCTTACCTGTGGCAGTCACACGCTGATTTTTCTCAACTAACCACAAAGATATTGGCACCCTCTACCTAATCTTCGGTGCTTGAGCTGGAATAGTAGGAACTGCTTTAAGCCTTCTTATTCGTGCTGAACTCAGCCAACCCGGCGCCCTTCTAGGTGACGACCAAATTTATAACGTAATTGTTACAGCACATGCCTTTGTAATAATTTTCTTTATGGTAATGCCAGTTATGATCGGAGGATTTGGCAACTGACTTATCCCACTCATGATTGGTGCACCAGACATGGCCTTCCCTCGAATGAACAACATGAGCTTCTGACTACTCCCCCCTTCTTTCCTCCTCCTCCTTGCCTCTTCCGGTGTTGAAGCCGGGGCGGGAACTGGTTGGACAGTCTACCCACCACTAGCAGGTAATCTAGCACATGCCGGAGCATCTGTCGATCTAACTATTTTTTCCCTCCACCTGGCAGGCATTTCTTCTATCCTGGGAGCTATTAATTTCATTACTACAATCATTAATATGAAACCTCCTGCAATTTCACAATACCAAACACCTCTCTTCGTTTGAGCTGTACTAATTACAGCCGTACTACTTCTTCTGTCACTCCCAGTACTTGCCGCTGGCATTACAATGCTGCTGACCGACCGAAACCTTAACACAACCTTCTTTGACCCGGCAGGGGGAGGAGACCCAATTCTTTACCAACATTTGTTCTGGTTCTTCGGCCACCCGGAAGTATATATCCTAATTCTGCCAGGCTTCGGTATGATTTCCCACATCGTTGCCTATTATGCAGGTAAAAAAGAACCATTCGGCTACATGGGCATGGTCTGAGCCATGATGGCCATCGGACTCCTAGGATTCATCGTATGAGCCCACCACATGTTCACAGTGGGAATGGATGTAGACACCCGAGCCTACTTCACATCCGCAACAATGATTATTGCCATCCCAACAGGAGTAAAAGTCTTTAGCTGACTGGCCACCCTGCATGGAGGGTCAATCAAATGAGACACACCTCTACTCTGAGCACTTGGCTTTATCTTCCTATTCACAGTAGGTGGTCTAACTGGTATTGTACTAGCCAACTCTTCACTCGACATTGTACTCCACGACACATACTATGTAGTTGCCCACTTCCACTATGTCCTATCAATGGGAGCCGTATTCGCGATCGTAGCCGGCTTCGTACACTGATTCCCGCTATTCTCTGGCTACACGCTCCACAGCACGTGAACAAAAATCCACTTCGGGGTTATGTTTGCTGGTGTTAACTTAACATTCTTCCCTCAACATTTCCTAGGCCTGGCCGGAATGCCACGACGCTATTCTGACTACCCAGACGCCTACACTCTATGAAATACGGTATCCTCTATTGGATCTCTCGTCTCACTGGTAGCAGTTATTATGTTCCTATTCATTATTTGAGAAGCATTTGCTGCTAAACGGGAAGTCCTAGCTGTAGAACTTACAGCAACCAATGTAGAGTGACTACACGGCTGCCCTCCTCCATACCACACATTTGAAGAACCCGCATTCGTTCAAGTTCAGTCACGCTAGTTAGGCTCTACTCAACAGTTACGAGAAAGGGAGGAGTCGAACCCCCATAGGATAGTTTCAAGCCATCCACATAACCGCTCTGTCACTTTCTTCTTTCTTATAAGACGCTAGTAAAACGGACTATTACACTGCCTTGTCGAGGCAGAATTGTGGGTTTAAGTCCCGCGCGTCTTGTCAATTAATGGCACATCCCACACAACTCGGTTTCCAAGATGCAGCTTCCCCCGTAATAGAAGAACTCCTCCACTTCCATGACCATGCCCTGATAATTGTTTTCCTAATTAGCACTTTTGTACTTTACATTATTGTGGCAATGGTAACTACTAAGCTCACAAACAAGTTCCTGCTGGATTCCCAAGAAATTGAAATCATCTGAACTGTACTACCAGCAGTAATCCTAATTATGATTGCTCTCCCCTCACTACGAATTCTCTACCTAATGGATGAAATTAACGACCCTCACCTCACAATTAAAGCCGTTGGACATCAATGGTATTGAAGCTACGAATACACGGACTACGAAGATCTAGCTTTCGACGCCTACATGATCCCGACCGGGGACTTAGAGCCCGGTCAATTCCGACTTCTCGAAGCCGACCACCGAATGGTTATTCCTGTTGAATCCCCCATCCGAGTTCTTATCTCAGCAGAAGATGTACTTCACTCATGAGCAGTTCCCTCTCTAGGAGTCAAAATGGACGCAGTTCCGGGGCGACTAAACCAAACAGCCTTCATCGCCTCCCGCCCAGGAATCTTCTATGGTCAATGCTCCGAAATTTGCGGGGCGAACCACAGTTTCATGCCTATCGTTGTCGAGGCAGTTCCTCTTGAACACTTCGAAGACTGAACACTTATTATGCTCCAAGAATCCTCGCTAAGAAGCTAAACCGGACTCAGCGTTAGCCTTTTAAGCTAAAAATTGGTGCCTACCACCCACCCTTAGCGACATGCCTCAGTTAGACCCTGCCCCTTGACTTGCAATCTTTGTGTACTCCTGATTTATTCTCCTAACTATTATGCCCCCTAAAGTGCTAGCACACACATACCCCGCAGCACCAACAATCCCGAGCCCGGAAACCCTAGAAACGGAGGCCTGAAACTGACTATGCCCGTAGGATTTTTTGAGCAATTTATAAGCCCCGTATATCTTGGCATTCCTTTGATCGCAGTAGCCATTGTTATCCCCGGACTCTTCATTTCAACCCCTGGAAACCGATGACTAAGCAACCGCCAACTCGACCTGCAGTCATGGTTTATCAACCGCTTCAACCATCAACTTCTCATACCCCTTAAGCCAGGGGGCCACAAATGGGCCACCCTCTTCACCTCACTAATGCTTTTCCTAGTTTCGCTGAACATGCTTGGGCTGCTACCATACACCTTCACCCCTACAACCCAGCTCTCCATGAGCCTCGGCCTCGCGGTCCCTATTTGACTTGCTACGGTTCTTATTGGAATGCGCAACCAACCCACAGAGTCATTAGGCCACTTCCTGCCAGAAGGCACACCAACGCCTCTCATCCCTGTCCTTATCATCATCGAAACCATTAGCCTTTTCATCCGACCTGTTGCCCTTGGGGTCCGACTAACTGCTAATCTGACCGCTGGTCACCTCCTCATCCAATTAATCGCTACCGCCGCATTCGTCCTAACTACAATCATACCAACCGTTGCCTTCCTAACAGCCACAATCTTGTTTTTACTAACCCTCCTAGAGGTCGCAGTTGCCATGATTCAAGCATACGTATTTGTCCTTCTACTAAGCCTATACCTACAAGAAAACGTTTAATGGCCCATCAAGCACACGCTTATCACATAGTTGACCCAAGCCCTTGACCTCTAACAGGAGCGGTTGCCGCCCTCCTTATAACATCTGGCCTCGCCGTCTGATTTCACTTCCACTCTACCACCCTTATAGTGCTAGGTACAACCCTACTCCTCCTAACCATGTATCAGTGATGACGAGACATCGTACGAGAGGGAACTTTCCAAGGCCACCACACCCCTCCTGTCCAAAAGGGCCTGCGGTATGGAATAATCCTGTTTATTACCTCGGAAGTATTCTTCTTCCTTGGGTTTTTCTGGGCCTTCTACCACTCAAGCCTCGCCCCTACACCAGAGTTAGGAGGCTGCTGGCCCCCAACAGGAATCTCTACACTTGATCCCTTTGAAGTACCCCTCCTAAACACAGCAGTACTTCTTGCCTCCGGAGTGACTGTAACCTGAGCCCACCACAGCATCATAGAAGGGGAACGAGGACAAGCAATTCAATCCCTCACTCTTACAATCGTACTAGGCTTTTACTTCACACTCCTTCAAGGTCTAGAATACTACGAAGCCCCCTTCACTATCGCGGACGGCGTGTACGGATCCACCTTCTTTGTAGCCACAGGATTCCACGGCCTTCACGTAATCATTGGCTCCACCTTCCTGGCCATCTGCCTCTTCCGCCAAGCCCTGTTCCACTTTACATCTGAACACCACTTTGGCTTTGAAGCAGCCGCCTGATACTGGCACTTCGTAGACGTTGTGTGGCTTTTCCTCTACGTATCCATTTACTGATGAGGATCCTAATCTTTCTAGTACAATACTAGTATCAGTGACTTCCAATCACCCGGTCTTGGTGAGAATCCAAGGAAAGATAATGAACCTAGTAACAACAATTGTAACAATTGCTATTGCTCTGTCAGCAGTCCTAGCTGTAGTCTCCTTCTGGCTTCCCCTTATGAACCCCGACCCCGAAAAGCTCTCTCCCTACGAATGTGGGTTTGACCCCGTGGGCTCCGCCCGCCTCCCATTTTCCATACGCTTCTTTCTGGTCGCCATTCTGTTCCTCCTATTTGACCTCGAAATTGCCCTCCTACTCCCCCTCCCATGAGGAGACCAACTTTCGGACCCCCTATCAACCTTTATCTGGGCCACTGCCGTTCTTGCTCTCCTCACGCTCGGCCTCATCTATGAGTGACTCCAAGGAGGCCTAGAGTGGGCTGAATAAGGCGGTTAGTTTAAGTAAAACATTTGATTTCGGCTCAAAAGCTTGTGGTTAAAGTCCATAACCCCCTGATGACCCCCGTCCACTTTGCCTTCTCCTGCACCTTCATCCTAGGACTAATAGGCCTAGCGTTTAACCGAGTTCACCTCTTATCCGCCCTTCTATGTTTAGAAGGCATGATGCTTTCCCTATTTATTGCATTCTCTCTCTGAACCCTACAGCTAGATTCATCTAACTTTTCAACCTCCCCCATGCTCCTGCTCGCCTTCTCAGCCTGTGAAGCAAGCGCAGGCCTAGCACTACTAGTAGCCACCGCCCGGACACACGGGACCGACCGCCTACAAAGCCTAAATTTACTGCAATGCTAAAGATCCTAATCCCTACACTTATATTAGTACCCACAACTTGGCTGGCCCCTATTAAATGATTATGGCCAACCACTCTCGCACACAGCCTGATTATTGCACTAATCAGCCTATCTTGACTCCAAAACATGTCGGAGACAGGCTGGTCCGAGCTCAGCCTGTACATGGCAACTGACCCGCTCTCAACTCCCCTTCTTGTATTGACCTGCTGACTCCTACCTTTAATGATCCTTGCTAGCCAAAACCATACCGCCGCAGAGCCTATTAACCGCCAACGAGCTTACATCACCCTACTCACCTCATTGCAAATTTTCCTAATCTTAGCTTTTGGGGCCACCGAGATTATCATATTTTATGTCATATTCGAAGCTACGCTAATCCCCACCCTCGTAATCATTACACGCTGGGGTAACCAAACGGAACGACTGAATGCGGGGACATACTTCTTGTTCTATACACTAGCCGGATCCCTCCCACTCCTAGTTGCCCTGCTCATCTTACAAAATCACACAGGAACCCTCTCACTCCTTACCCTGCAATACTCAGACGCAATACATCTCACCACATACGCAGACAAACTATGATGGGCCGCCTGCCTTCTGGCATTCCTAGTTAAGATGCCCCTCTACGGAGTACACCTCTGACTCCCCAAAGCGCATGTAGAGGCCCCAGTCGCCGGGTCTATAGTCCTAGCCGCAGTTCTCCTGAAACTAGGGGGCTACGGCATGATGCGAATGATGGTCATGTTAGAGCCTCTAACCCCAGAATTAAGTTACCCCTTTATCATCTTTGCACTTTGAGGTGTAATTATGACAGGATCAATTTGCCTGCGACAGACTGACCTCAAGTCCCTAATCGCCTATTCATCTGTAAGCCATATGGGCTTAGTTGCAGGGGGGATTCTAATTCAAACCCCCTGAGGCTTTACAGGCGCCCTTATCCTCATGATTGCCCACGGCCTAACATCCTCAGCACTCTTCTGTTTAGCCAACACCAACTACGAACGAACACACAGCCGAACGATGCTACTAGCCCGAGGCCTACAAATAGTTCTTCCCCTAATAACCGCATGATGGTTTATTGCAACACTCGCAAACTTAGCACTCCCTCCCCTTCCCAACCTCATGGGGGAGCTTATAATTATCACCTCCCTCTTTAACTGATCCAACTGGACCCTAGCATTAACTGGGGCCGGCACCCTCATCACCGCAGGCTATTCCCTTTACATATTCCTCATGACACAACGGGGTCCCCTCCCAGCCCACATTATTGCCCTAGACCCCTCCTACACCCGCGAACACCTGCTCATAGCCCTTCACATCATTCCCCTCCTCCTCCTGATTCTTAAGCCGGAGCTAATCTGAGGCTGGACTGGATGTAGATATGGTTTAATTTAAAAACGTTAGATTGTGATTCTAAAAATGGAGGTTAAAATCCTCTTGTCCACCGAGAGAGGCCTGCCGGCACCGGAGACTGCTAATCCTCGCCCCCTTGGTTGAATTCCAAGGCTCACTCGAATGCTTCTAAAGGATAACAGCTCATCCGTTGGTCTTAGGAACCAAAAACTCTTGGTGCAAATCCAAGTAGCAGCTATGCACACTACGTTAGTAATGTCAACAAGCCTACTTATTATCTTCTCACTCCTAATCTATCCAGTCCTGACGACCCTCTCCCCCGCCAGCCCCTCTCCCGACTGGGCCTTGACTCACGTGAAGACGGCAGTAAAATGAGCTTTTATCGTTAGCCTCCTCCCACTGTTCCTTTTCCTAAGTGAGGGGGCCGAGGCCATTGTTACTAACTGAACCTGAATAAATACACTCACTTTTGACATTAACATCAGCTTCAAATTCGACCACTACTCCATCATCTTTACCCCCATTGCCCTGTACGTCACCTGATCTATCCTAGAATTTGCATCATGATACATACATGCAGACCCATACATAAACCGGTTCTTCAAGTACCTACTAATTTTCCTAATCGCCATGATCGTCCTGGTTACAGCAAACAACATGTTTCAGCTATTTATTGGCTGGGAGGGAGTAGGTATTATGTCTTTTCTCCTCATCGGCTGATGGTATGGCCGAGCCGACGCCAATACAGCAGCCCTGCAAGCCGTCATTTACAATCGGGTCGGAGACATCGGCCTCATTTTAGCTATAGCATGAATAGCAACCAACCTCAACTCGTGAGAAATACATCAGATCTTCAGCGTTAGCAAAGACTACGACCTAACTCTCCCCCTCCTGGGCCTGATTGTTGCCGCCACCGGCAAATCCGCCCAATTTGGACTTCATCCCTGACTACCCTCTGCCATGGAGGGCCCCACGCCGGTCTCTGCCCTACTGCACTCAAGCACAATGGTCGTTGCAGGAATCTTCCTGCTTATCCGAATGAGCCCACTAATGGAAAATAATCAGACAGCCCTAACCCTCTGCCTCTGCCTTGGGGCCCTAACAACCCTCTTTACAGCCACCTGCGCTCTAACCCAAAATGACATCAAGAAGATTGTTGCATTCTCCACATCCAGCCAACTGGGACTGATGATGGTAACAATTGGCCTAAACCAACCTCAACTTGCCTTCCTCCACATTTGCACGCACGCCTTCTTCAAAGCAATGTTGTTCCTCTGCTCAGGCTCAATCATCCACAGCCTGAACGATGAGCAAGATATCCGAAAAATGGGGGGCATACACCACTTGACCCCCTTTACATCATCCTGTCTTACGCTAGGCAGCCTCGCCCTTACAGGCACCCCCTTTCTAGCCGGCTTCTTCTCTAAAGATGCTATTATTGAAGCCCTTAACACTTCTCACCTTAACGCCTGAGCCCTAATCTTAACCCTCCTGGCCACCTCCTTCACCGCTGTCTATAGTCTCCGTGTCGTCTTCTTCGTATCCATAGGCCACCCCCGTTTCAATGCACTTTCCCCCATCAACGAAAATAACCCCGCGGTCATTAATCCAATCAAACGACTTGCCTGAGGCAGCATTGTGGCCGGCCTACTAATCACCTCAAACATTACTCCTTTAAAAACGCCTATTATGTCAATACCTCTCCTCCTCAAACTAGCAGCATTAGCCGTTACAATCCTGGGCCTACTCACAGCTCTGGAACTTGCATCTCTCACAAGCAAACAATTCAAGCCTACCCCCTCACTTACACCTCACCACTTCTCAAATATGCTAGGATTCTTCCCTGCAGTTATTCACCGTTCCGCACCTAAGCTCAACCTCATTCTAGGGCAAGCAATTGCCAGCCAAATGGTCGACCAGACATGATTAGAGAAAGTGGGCCCTAAATCGGTAGTGTCCCACAGCATCCCTATGGCCACTGCAACAAGCAATGCTCAACAGGGGGCTATCAAGACGTACCTGGCCCTATTCCTACTCACATTGGCCCTCGCCACACTCCTAGCACTTACTTACTAAACAACCCGAAGCGCCCCACGGCTTAGCCCTCGCGTTAACTCTAACACCACAAATAATGTTAGTAAGAGTACCCAAGCAGAAATAACTAGCATACCTCCCCCCAAAGAGTATATCAACGCCACCCCTCCCATATCCCCACGAAACACAGAAAAATCCCCCAAATCATCAGCGGGGACTCAGGACCCCTCATATCAGGTGCCACCAAACACCCCAGACAACATCAGCACCCCTGCGATATACCCTCCCATGTACACCGCAACCGAACGATTTCCCCACGTTTCGGGGTAGGGCTCAGCAGCCAAAGCTGCCGAATACGCAAACACGACAAGCATTCCCCCTAGATAGATCAAAAACAGAACCAAAGATAAGAAAGGACCCCCATGGCCAACCAAAATACCACAACCCATCCCCGCGACCACTACCAACCCTAACGCCCCAAAATACGGAGATGGGTTAGATGCAACCGCAATTAGTCCCAGTACTAACCCGAACAAAAGTAAAGACATTATATAAGTCATAATTCCTGCCAGGACTCTAACCAGGACTAATGGCTTGAAAAACCACCGTTGTTATTCAACTACAAGAACCTTAATGGCCAGCCTACGCAAGACTCACCCACTGATTAAAATCGCAAACGACGCCCTAGTGGACCTCCCCGCCCCCTCCAACATTTCAGTATGATGAAATTTTGGCTCCCTACTTGGACTCTGCTTAGCTACCCAAATCGTGACAGGACTTTTCCTAGCGATACACTACACTTCTGACATCGCTACCGCCTTCTCATCAGTCGCCCACATTTGCCGTGATGTGAACTATGGATGACTAATCCGTAACATGCATGCAAATGGCGCATCCTTCTTCTTTATCTGCATCTACATGCATATCGGCCGGGGCCTGTATTACGGATCATACCTGTATAAGGAGACATGAAATGTAGGAGTCGTTCTACTCCTCCTAGTCATGATAACCGCATTCGTTGGCTACGTCCTCCCCTGAGGCCAAATGTCCTTCTGAGGTGCAACCGTGATTACCAACCTCCTATCTGCCGTCCCCTACGTGGGTAACACCCTAGTTCAGTGAATCTGAGGGGGATTCTCAGTCGACAACGCAACCCTCACCCGATTCTTTGCCTTCCACTTCCTCTTCCCCTTCGTCATTGCCGCCATGACCATGATTCACCTAATCTTCCTTCACGAAACAGGCTCAAACAACCCAACCGGCCTTAACTCCGACGCCGACAAAATCTCGTTCCACCCGTACTTCTCCTACAAAGACCTCCTAGGCTTCACAGCACTCCTTATCGCACTAATCTCACTAGCCCTGTTCTCCCCCAACCTCCTGGGAGACCCAGACAATTTCACCCCCGCTAACCCCCTCGTAACCCCACCACATATTAAACCTGAGTGGTACTTCCTCTTTGCTTATGCTATCCTTCGATCAATCCCTAACAAACTAGGAGGTGTCTTAGCCCTCCTATTCTCGATCCTTGTATTAATGCTGGTGCCTATCCTACACACCTCAAAGCAACGAGGCCTAACATTCCGCCCCCTCACACAGTTCCTTTTCTGAACCCTCGTGGCAGACGTAATTATCTTGACCTGAATCGGGGGCATGCCAGTCGAACACCCATTCATCATCATCGGCCAAGTGGCATCCTTCCTCTACTTCTTCCTATTCCTCTTCCTTGTCCCACTCGCGGGCTGAGTCGAGAATAAAGCCCTTCAATGAGCATGCAATAGTAGCTCAGTGCCAGAGCGCCGGCCTTGTAACCCGGACGTCGGAGGTTAAAGTCCCCCCTTTTGCTCAAAGAAGAGTGATTCTAACACCCACCACTAACTCCCAAAGCTAGTATTCTAAATTAAAACTATTCTCTGATAATGCATATATGGTTATTTTACATATATAGTATTACCCATATTGGTGTAATGAAGTAGGACATAACATAAGGGTAACATACATATCCTTAGTACATATATATATATATATGTAAACTAGACATTTATGTATTAACACCATCTGATGTAATAAATGCATTCAGGTAACCATTGAATAAAAGGTATTACACAAAGCATAAAACTACTGACTTACAGAAAACTCTCGATTAGACAGCTAGCGATTTAAGATCTAACAAAACGTGAAGGACCCCATATATACCAAGTCATCCACTACCCTAATTTCAAGAGCACCCGATGTAATAAGAACCTACCATCAGTTGATTTCTTAATGCATACGTTTATTGATGGTCAGGGACAGAAATCGTGGGGGTTTCACTTAGTGAACTATTCCTGGCATCTGGTTCCTATTTCAGGGCCATTGATTGTTATAACTCCCCTAACTTTCATCGACGCTTGCATAAGTTAATGCTTTCGACCATAAGGATCGTTACCCACCATGCCGAGCGTTCACTCCAGCGGGCAACGGGTTTCCTTTTTTCGTTTTCCTTTCACTTGGCATTTCACAGTGCACACGGTAAATCAAAACAAGGGTGAACATTTTCCTTGAACCTGACAATAAGTATGAGTGACACTAGACATTACAGAAGAATTGCATAACTAGATATCATGAGCATAATGTTGATATATTTCTCCTCATTTATCTGTTATCGCCCCCTCTTCGGTTTTTGCGTCAAACCCCCCTACCCCCCTACACTCCTGAGATCACTAAGACTCCTGCAAACCCCCCGGAAACAGGAAAACCTCTAGATGTGTTTTTTGCCCCAAAATGCGTTTATTTACACCATTATAATAATTCACAT